AATGAATTGCCTGATTAAAAGGATTACCTTGATAGGGTAAATCATAAAGCTATTGCTTTATTCATTATATTTAATAGAATTAAACTATTTCTAAAAGTATCAAAAACTTTTATGCATCATACATTAAAATATAAAAAAAAAAAAGATAAGCTAATTAAGCTATTGGGTTCATACCCCAAGTATAAAGGTTATAATCCTTTTCTTTTTAAAAAAAAAAAAATCAAGAAAATTTCTAATAATATTTTTTTTTTAATATTAATTTTTGGAACATTAATTACTATTTCTTCAAATTCTTGATTTAGAGCCTGAATAGGATTAGAAATTAATTTACTATCATTTATCCCCTTAATAAATGATAGTAAAAAAAATTTAATAAATTCAGAAAGAAGATTAAAATATTTTCTTACTCAAGCATTTGCTTCTTCAATTTTATTATTTTCAATTATTATTTTATTAATAAATTTTAATTTTAATAAAATTATTTTTGAAAATTTTAATAATTTAATAATTTTATCAACTTTAATATTAAAAAGAGGAGCAGCCCCTTTTCATTTTTGATTTCCTGGAGTTATAGAAGGATTAAGATGAATTAATAATTTAATTTTAATAACTTGACAAAAAATTGCTCCATTAATATTAATTTCCTATAATATAAATTATAATTTTTTTATTATTTCTATTATTTTATCAATATTTATTGGAGCTATAGGAGGCTTAAATCAAACTTCTTTACGAAAATTAATAGCTTTTTCTTCAATTAATCATTTAGGATGAATATTAATAGCAATAATAAATAATGAAATTTTATGATTTATTTATTTTATATTATATTCATTTTTATCAATATCAATTATTTTAATATTTAATAATTTTAAATTATTTCATTTTAATCAAATTTATAATTTTTCATTAATAAATTCTACAATTAAATTTTTTATATTTTTAAATCTATTATCTTTAGGAGGATTACCCCCTTTTTTAGGATTTCTACCTAAATGATTAGTAATTCAAAATTTAATATATAATAATCAATATTTTTTATTATTTATATCTTTATATTTTACATTAATTACTTTATATTTCTATTTGCGAATATCTTATAGTATTTATATATTAAATTTCAATAAAAATTCTTGAATGTTAATGAATAACTTTAGCAATAAAAATATAACTTTTATTTTAACTATAAATTTTTTTTCTATCATAGGGTTAATAATTATTTCATTAATTTACCTAATTTTATAAAAAAAAAAAAAGAATTTAAGTTAAATAAACTAATAGCCTTCAAAGCTGAAAATATTTGTATTAATCTTTTAATTCTTAAAAAAAAAAAAAATTTTAATAATTATAAAATTATACCTTTAGAATTGCAGTCTAAAATCATTATTGAATATAAAATTATGATTAAAAAGAATTTTTTTTCTTATAAATAAATTTACAATTTATTGCCTAAACTTCAGCCATTTAATCAAAATTGCGACAATGATTATTTTCTACTAATCATAAAGATATTGGAACATTATATTTTATTTTTGGAGCTTGATCAGGAATAATTGGAACTTCAATAAGAATTTTAATTCGAACAGAATTAAGTCAACCTGGAACATTTATTGGTAATGATCAAATTTATAATGTAATTGTTACTGCTCATGCTTTTATTATAATTTTTTTTATAGTAATACCAATTATAATTGGAGGATTTGGAAACTGACTAGTACCCCTTATACTAGGAGCCCCAGATATAGCATTTCCTCGAATAAATAATATAAGTTTTTGATTACTGCCTCCTTCTCTTACTCTTTTATTGTCAAGAAGTATAGTTGAATATGGAGCTGGGACTGGTTGAACCGTTTACCCACCACTTTCATCAGGAACCGCTCATGCTGGAGCATCAGTTGATTTAGCTATTTTTTCTTTACATTTAGCAGGAATTTCATCAATTTTAGGAGCAGTAAATTTTATTACAACTATTATTAATATACGATCATCGGGGATTACTCTTGATCGAATACCATTATTTGTATGATCGGTTATTATTACTGCAGTATTATTATTATTATCATTACCAGTATTAGCTGGAGCTATTACAATATTATTAACAGATCGAAATTTAAATACATCATTTTTTGATCCAATTGGAGGAGGAGATCCAATTTTATATCAACATTTATTTTGATTTTTTGGTCATCCAGAAGTATATATTTTAATTTTACCTGGATTTGGAATAATTTCACATATTATTACTCAAGAAAGAGGAAAAAAGGAAACATTTGGAACTCTAGGAATAATTTATGCTATATTAGCTATTGGATTATTAGGATTTATTGTATGAGCTCATCATATATTTACTGTAGGAATAGATGTTGATACTCGAGCTTATTTTACATCTGCAACTATAATTATTGCTGTTCCAACTGGAATTAAAATTTTTAGTTGATTAGCAACTTTACATGGAACACAATTTAATTATAGTCCTGCTTTATTATGATCTCTTGGATTTGTATTTTTATTTACTGTTGGAGGATTAACAGGTGTAATTTTAGCAAATTCATCAATTGATATTGTTTTACATGATACATATTATGTAGTTGCTCATTTTCATTATGTACTTTCAATAGGAGCTGTATTTGCAATTATAGCAGGTTTTATTCATTGATATCCATTATTAACAGGTTTAATAATAAATCAATCTTGATTAAAAACTCAATTTATTATTATATTTATTGGTGTAAATTTAACATTTTTTCCTCAACATTTTTTAGGATTAGCTGGAATACCACGACGATATTCTGATTTTCCAGATAGTTATTTAACATGAAATGTAATTTCATCATTAGGAAGAACAATTTCATTATTTGCAATTATTTTTTTTATTTTCATTATTTGAGAAAGAATAATTACTCAACGAACACCTACTTTTTCAATACAATTACCTTCATCTATTGAATGATATCATCCAATACCTCCAGCTGAACATACTTATGCTGAATTTTTGTTTTTATCATCTAATTAAAAAAAAAAATCTAATATGGCAGATTAGTGCAATGAATTTAAGCTTCATATATAAAGAATTTTATCTTTTATTAGAAAAAATGGCAACTTGAGCAAATTATGGTCTTCAAGATAGTTATTCACCTTTAATAGAACAATTAAATTTTTTTCATGATCATACAATTTTAATTTTAATTATAATTACAACCTTAATTTCATATATTATAATTATATTATTTTTTAATAAATTCACTAATCGATATTTATTACATGGACAAACAATTGAAATTATTTGAACTATTATTCCAGCTATTATTTTAATATTTATTGCATTCCCATCTTTACGATTATTATATTTATTAGATGAAATTAATTCTCCTTTAATTACATTAAAAGCTATTGGACACCAATGATATTGAAGTTATGAATATTCTAATTTTATAAATTTAGAATTTGATTCATATATAATCCCAACAAATGAATTAGATATTAATGGATTTCGTTTATTAGATGTAGATAATCGAATTATTTTACCTATAAATAATCAAATTCGAATTTTAGTTACTGCAACAGATGTATTACATTCATGGACTATTCCTTCTTTAGGAGTAAAAATTGATGCAACTCCAGGACGATTAAATCAAACTAATTTTTTAATTAATCAACCTGGATTATTTTTTGGACAATGTTCAGAAATCTGTGGAGCAAATCATAGTTTTATACCAATTGTAATTGAAAGAATTCCTACAAATTATTTTATTAAATGAATTTCTTCTCAATTAAATTAAAAAAAACATTAGATGACTGAAAGCAAGTAATGATCTCTTAAATCATATTATAGTAAATTAGCAATTACTTCTAATGAAAAAAAAAAATTAGTTTAACAAAAACCTTAGTATGTCAAACTAAAAAAATTAGTTTAATCTAATATTTTTTAATTCCTCAAATAGCTCCTATTAGATGATTATTTTTATTTTTTATTTTTTCTATTACTTTAATAATTTTTAATATTAAAAATTATTATTGTTTTTTTTATAAAATAAATTTAACTTCCCAAAATTTAAATATTTTAAATAAAAAATTAAATTGAAAATGATAAATGATAACAAATTTATTTTCTGTATTTGACCCTTCAACTAATATTTTTAATATATCATTAAATTGATTAAGTACTTTTTTAGGATTATTAATTATTCCAACATCTTATTGATTAATACCAAATCGATTTCAAATTATTTGAAATAATATCCTATTAACTTTACATAAAGAGTTTAAAACATTATTAGGAAATAATGGACATAATGGAAGTACACTAATATTTATTTCTTTATTTTCATTAATTATATTTAATAATTTTTTAGGATTATTTCCTTATATTTTTACTAGAACAAGTCACTTAACATTAACATTAACTTTAGCTTTCCCTTTATGATTAAGTTTTATAATTTATGGATGATTTTGTCATACACAACATATATTTGCCCATTTAGTTCCTCAAGGAACTCCTGCAATTTTAATACCTTTTATAGTGTGTATTGAAACAATTAGAAATATTATTCGTCCAGGAACTTTAGCTGTTCGATTAACTGCAAATATAATTGCAGGACATCTATTAATAACTTTATTAGGAAATACGGGACCTATAACTACATCATATATTATTTTATCATTAATTTTAGTAACACAAATTGCTTTATTAGTGTTAGAATCAGCAGTAGCAATTATTCAATCATATGTATTTGCTGTATTAAGAACATTATACTCTAGAGAAGTTAATTAAAAAAAAATGTCAAATCATGCAAATCACCCATTTCACTTAGTTGATTATAGCCCATGACCTTTAACAGGTGCTATTGGAGCTATATCAACAGTTACAGGATTAGTTCAATGATTCCATCAATATAATTTAAATTTATTTATTTTAGGAAATATTATTACATTATTAACAATATATCAATGATGACGAGATATTTCTCGAGAAGGTACATTTCAAGGATTACACACTTTTATTGTAACTTTAGGTCTTCGATGAGGAATAATTTTATTTATTGTTTCAGAAGTATTCTTTTTTATTTCTTTTTTTTGAGCTTTTTTTCATAGAAGTTTATCCCCAACTATTGAGTTAGGAATAACATGACCACCAATTGGAATTATTGCTTTTAATCCTTTTCATATTCCATTATTAAATACTGCAATTTTATTAGCTTCAGGTGTAACTGTAACATGAGCTCATCATAGTTTAATAGAAATAAATCATACTCAAGCAACACAAGGATTATTTTTTACTATTTTATTAGGAATTTATTTTACAATTTTACAAGCATATGAATATATTGAATCTCCTTTTACAATTGCAGATAGAATTTATGGGTCAACTTTTTTTATAGCAACAGGATTCCATGGATTACATGTTCTTATTGGAACAACTTTTTTATTAATTTGTTTTTTACGACATTTAAATTATCATTTTTCAAGAAATCATCATTTTGGATTTGAAGCAGCCGCATGATATTGACATTTTGTTGATGTAGTTTGATTATTTTTATATATTTCTATTTATTGATGAGGAAGTTAAAAAAAAAAAATTTATAAAGTATATAATTGTATATTTGACTTCCAATCATAAGGACTAAATAAATTTAGTATAAATAATGTTTCTATTATTTTTAATAAGAATTATTATTTTTATTATTACATGTGTGGTAATAATATTAGCAACTTTTTTATCAAAAAAAACAATTATTGATCGAGAAAAATCTTCACCTTTTGAATGTGGGTTTGATCCAATAAATTATTCACGTTTACCTTTTTCACTTCGATTTTTTTTAATCGCAATTATTTTTTTAATTTTTGATGTAGAAATTGCATTAATTTTACCTATAATTATGATTATTAAATCTTCTAATATTTTTAATTGAACAATTACAAGATTATTTTTTATTTTTATTTTATTAATTGGACTTTATCATGAATGAAATCAAGGAGCATTAGAATGAAATAATTAAAAAAAAAAAAAAAAAAATATGAAGCGATAAATTGCAATTAGTTTCGGCCTAATCTTAGGTGAAAATTTAACACCCATATTTTAAAAAAAAAGGATAATAGTTAATTATAACATTTAATTTGCATTTAAAAAGTATTGACTTATTCAATTTATCTTTTTAATTGAAACCAAAGAGAGGTATATCACTGTTAATGATATTATTGAGATTCTATTACTCCAATTAAGAGAAATATAAATGGAATTAAACCATTAAAGAATAAAGTTAGCAGCTTTTTCTTGATCAACATATTTCAATTTATATAGTTTAAATTAAAACATTACATTTTCAATGTAAAAATAAAATTTATTATTTTTATAAATATTTAAAAATTACAATAATTTCCCTAACATCTTCAATGTTATGCTCTAAATATAAGCTATTTAAATAAAAAATTAATTTAAAAATAATATAATAAAAATTAAAATAATAATTCATAATATATAACTTAATAAATAAATTTTTAAATTATTATTTTGAAATTCTTGAACAAATAATGAATAATTTTTTAATTGATTATATAATATTTGTCTACCAAAATATTCTCTTCAACCTTGATCAAAAATTGTATATGAATTTTTACCTAAAACTAATGAAAATTTAATAATACCAAAAGTCGATAAAATAGGTATAAATCATATTCTACCTCTAAATTGACTAATTATATAAAAATATAAAGATTTATTAAAAGAAAATATAGAAATATTTCTAATTAAATATCCAATAAATCCTCCTAATAAACAAACAATTAATGTTAATAATTTTATAGTTAAAGGTAAACAAATCATTTCTGGATTAAAAAATATTAATCAATTTAATAAACTTCCCCCAATAATTGCTATAATTATTAAAAAAAAAATTCTAAAGGATATTGTTCAACTTTTATCATTTAATATATTTAAAGAAGTTATATTAAAATTTCCAGTTATTGAATAAAATACTAAACGAAAAGAATAACAAACTGTTAATCCTGTTGAAAAAAAAAATAAAAAAAAACTAAAAAAATTTATATAAGATAATATTACTATTTCTAAAATTAAATCTTTTGAATAAAACCCTGCTAAAAAAGGTATTCCACATAAAGCTAAATTAGCAATATTAAAACAACTACAAGTTAAAGGTATTCTTATTATTAAACTTCCTATAAATCGAATATCTTGAGAATTTTTTGCATTATGAATAATTACACCAGCACATATAAATAATAAAGCCTTAAATAATGCATGAGTTAATAAATGAAAAAAAGCTAATTTATAAAAACCAATTGATAAAATTCTTATTATTAATCCTAATTGTCTTAATGTAGATAAAGCAATAATTTTTTTTAAATCAAATTCAAAATTTGCTCCTAATCCTGCTATAAATATTGTTAAACCAGAAATTAATAATAAAAATTTTCCTAAAAAAGAATCATTTAATAAAATATTAAAACGAATTAATAAATAAACTCCTGCAGTTACTAATGTTGAAGAATGAACTAATGCGGAAACAGGAGTTGGAGCAGCTATAGCAGCAGGTAATCAAGAAGAAAAAGGAATTTGGGCTCTTTTTGTTATAGCTGCTAATATTACCAAGCCTCCAATAATATTTATCTCATATCTTTTATTTATTAATTCTAAATAAAAAATATAATTTCAACTTCCAAAATTTAATATTCAAGCAATTGCTAATAATAATGCAACATCTCCAATTCGATTAGATAAAGCAGTTAATATACCAGCATTATAAGACTTTACATTTTGAAAATAAATAACTAAACAATAAGAAACTAATCCTAAACCATCTCAACCTAATAAAATTCTAATTAAATTTGGACTAATAATTAAAAATATTATTGATAAAACAAATATTAAAACTAATAAAATAAAACGATTTAAATTAAAATCAGATTCTATATATTGATTACTATAAAAAATAACTAAAGAAGAAATTAATAAAACAAAAGATATAAATATTAATCTCATTCAATCAAATAAAAAAGTTATTACAATTGATATTGAATTTAAAGAAACTACTTCTCATTCAATAAAATAAACTAAATCATTTAATAAAAATTTTAAACTAATTAAAAATAAAGTTAATCTAATTAAAAATAATATATAAAATCTATTTTTACAATAATTTATTAAGTTATTCACAAAAAGACTTAAAATGAAATAATCATATCATTGACACCACAAATCAATATTTTTTTTAAACTATTTAAATAAAAAAAAAAAAATTAAATTCATAATATACATAAATTACTTTTTAAAATTAATAAATTTAAAGGTAATCAATGTAATATTAATAATAAATATTCTCGAATATTACTAATAAAAAAAAATATATTTCCTGAATAAACCTTTCCATGTTGACTATATGCAAATAAATATAAAGTATAAGCAGCTCTAAAAAAAGATAATAAAGATAATATAATTATTGTTAATCAAGATCAACTAATAATACTATTTATTAAAGAAATTTCCCCTAATAAATTTAATGTAGGAGGAGCTGCTATATTTCTTGAACATAATAAAAATCATCATAAAGATAATCTTGGTATAAAATTTAATATACCTTTATTAATTAATAATCTTCGACTTCTTATACGTTCATAAGAAATATTTGCTAAACAAAATAAACCAGAAGAACATAATCCATGAGCAATTATTAAAGTATAAGAACCATTTAATCCTCAATAAGTTATTGTTATTAATCCTCCTAAAACAATACCTATATGAGCAACAGATGAATAAGCAATTAATGATTTTAAATCTATTTGTCATAAACAAATTAATCTTACTAAAACTCCTCCAATTAATCTAATTCTAATTCAAATAAAATTATATTTTATTCCAGAAATTTGTAAAATTCTAAATATTCGTAATAATCCATAACCTCCTAATTTTAATAAAACTCCTGCTAAAATTATTGACCCTGAAACAGGTGCTTCAACATGAGCTTTAGGTAATCATAAATGAACTAAAAATATTGGTATTTTTACAAGAAATGCAAAAATTAAACATAAATATAAATAATTTAAATTATAATTAATAAATAATCTTAAAACAACAAAATTTATAGAAAATCTAATTATTTTAATATAAAAAATCCCAATTAATAAAGGTAATGAAGCTAATAATGTATAAAATAATAAATATATTCCAGCTTGTAAACGTTCAGGTTGATAACCTCAACCTAAAATTAAAAATAAAGTTGGAATTAATCTTCTTTCAAAAAATAAATAAAATATAAATATACTTATAGAACTAAAAGTTAAAATTAATATAAATAATAAAAATAAAATTATAAATAAAAATAAATTAATATAATTATTAAATCGAATAATACTTTCTCTAGCTATTAATATTAAAGAACAAATAAATAATCTTAATAAAATTAAACCATAAGAAATTATATCAATTCCAAAATAATAAGAAATTCTTATAAAATAGTTTATTGAAAATACATTTAATATAAATAAAAAAGTAATAAAAAATAATAAATTTTGTACCATTCAATAAATATTTTTATAAAATAATAATATAAAACTAAATAAAATTATAAAAATAAATTTTAACATTAACATTGTAAAATTCTAAAACTTTGAAAATAATCATTTCCATGAGTACGAATTATAGAAACTAAAATTGATAAACCTAAAACACCTTCACATACACAAAAGGTTAAAAAAAATATACTAAAAAATATTTCATAATTTATATAATTTAAATATAAAATTATTAAAATAAATAATATTAATACTATAAATTCTAAACTTAATAATATACATAATAAATGTTTTCGAGTTAAAATAAAACTAATACAACCAAATAAAAATATAATTAAAAAAATATAAATAATATATAAATTTATCATAAAAAAGTTTTAATAGTTTAAAAAAAACATTAGTCTTGTAAACTAAAAATAAAATTATTTTTTTTTAAAACTCAAGAAAAAAGTAACTTTACTTTATCAATAATTCCCAAAATTAATATTTTATTTAAACTATTTCTTGAAATGTTAATTTTTTTAATAATAACAATTTTTTTAACTAGATTTATATTTATACAAATAAAACATCCCTTAGCTATAGGACTAATATTATTAATTCAAACATTTTTAATTTCAATAGTTAGAGGAATATTTATAAAAACTTTTTGATTTTCTTATGTATTATTTTTAATTTTTATAGGAGGAATATTAGTTTTATTTATTTATGTAACATCTTTATCTTCAAATGAAATATTTTCAATATCAATAAAACTACTATTTATAAGAATTATTAGTTTATTTTTTACTATAATAATTTCTTTTATTATAGATAATTCATTAACTGAAAATTTTATTAATAATCATGAAATAATTAAATTATTTAATAATGAAAATTTAATTTATGAAAATATTATTTCACTAAATAAAATATATAATTTTCCTACTAATTTAATTACATTAATTTTAATTAACTATTTATTTTTAACACTATTAATAACAGTAAAAATTACAAAAAAAAATTATGGTCCTCTTCGTCCTATAAACTAAAAAAAAATGAATAAACCATTTCGAAAAGAACACCCTTTACTAAGAATTGCTAATAATGCATTAGTTGATCTTCCAGCTCCTTCAAATATTTCTACTTGATGAAATTTTGGATCATTATTAGGATTATGTTTAATTATTCAAATTTTAACAGGACTATTTTTAGCAATACATTATACTGCTGATATTGAAACTGCGTTTAATAGTGTAAATCATATTTATCGAGATGTTAATAATGGTTGATTTTTACGTATTTGTCATGCAAATGGAGCTTCTTTTTTTTTTGCTTGCTTATTTACACATGTTGGTCGAGGAGTTTATTATAGATCATATTTATTTATTCCAACATGAATAACCGGAGTAATTATTTTATTTATAGTAATAGCAACTGGATTTTTAGGTTATGTATTACCATGAGGTCAAATATCTTTTTGAGGAGCCACAGTAATTACAAATTTACTTTCAGCTATCCCATATTTAGGAACTGATTTAGTGCAATGAATTTGAGGAGGATTTGCAGTAGATAATGCAACATTAACTCGATTTTTTACTTTTCATTTTATTTTACCATTTATTATTTTAGCTTTAATAATAATTCATTTATTATTTTTACATCAAACAGGATCTAATAATCCATTAGGATTAAATTCAAATATTGATAAAATTCCTTTTCATCCATATTTTATTTATAAGGATATTGTAGGATTTATTGTATTTATTTGAATTTTAATTGGATTTATTTGAAAATTTAATTATTTATTAATAGACCCAGAAAATTTTATTCCTGCTAATCCTCTTGTTACTCCTGTACATATTCAACCAGAATGATACTTTTTATTTGCATATGCTATTTTACGTTCAATTCCAAATAAATTAGGAGGAGTAATTGCATTAGTATTATCAATTGCAATTTTAGCAATTTTACCATTTACACATATTAGAAAATTTCGTGGATTACAATTTTATCCATTAAATCAAATTTTATTTTGAAATATAGTAATTATTTCAGCTTTATTAACTTGAATTGGAGCACGACCTGTAGAAGACCCATATGTAATTGTAGGACAAATTTTAACAGTTTTATATTTTTCTTATTTTTTAATTAATCCAATATTAACAAAAATTTGAGATAAATTATTAAATTAAAAAAAAAAAAATTAATAAGCTTTTATAGTATATGTCTTGAAAACATAAGAAAGAAGTAAAATCTTCTATTAATTTAAAAAAAAAAAAAAAAATTAAAATAATAAAGATAAAATAAAAATTTTAATTCCAATAAAAAAAAATAAATAATTTAAAGATAAAGGTAAAAAACTTTTTCAAGCTAAATATATTAATTTATCATAACGAAAACGAGGCAAAGTACCTCGTACTCAAATAAATATAAAAGAAATAAATGTTAATTTAAAATAAAATAATAATCTAAAAATATCACTTCCTAAAAAAATTACACAAAATAATATTCTTATAAATAAAATACTTGAATATTCTGCTAAAAAAATTAAAGCAAAACCTCCTCTACTATACTCAACATTAAACCCAGATACTAATTCAGATTCACCTTCAGCAAAATCAAAAGGTGTTCGATTAGTTTCAGCTAAACAAGAAGCAAATCAAACTAATCCTAAAGGAAAACAAAAAACAATAAATCAAATATAATTTTGATAATTAAAAAAATTTAAAAAATTATAATTTCCAATTAAAAAAATAAAACTTAATAAAATTAATGCTAATCTTACTTCATAAGAAATTGTTTGTGCTACTGCACGTAATCCTCCTAATAAAGCATAATTTGAATTTGAAGATCAACCTGCAACCATAACTGTATAAACTCCTAAACTTGTTACACACAAAAAAAATAAAACACCTAAATTAAAAGAATTTATTTTAATTAAGTAAGGTATTCTTATTCAAATTAACAAAGATAAAAATAAAGAAAAAATAGGAGAAAAGTAATAAAAAATATAATTTGATAATAAAGGATAAGTTTGTTCTTTAGTAAATAATTTTACAGCATCTCTAAAAGGCTGTAATAAACCTATAAATCCTACTTTATTAGGACCTTTACGAATTTGAATATATCCAAGAACTTTACGCTCTAATAAAGTTAAAAAAGCTACTCCAACTATTACACAAATTACTAATAATAATCTTCCAATTAAAGATATTAATAAATCTATATAAAACAAAAAAAAAATACTATTTATAATCAATTAAATTATATAAATAAATTCTAAATTTATTGCACTAATCTGCCAAAATAGTAAAATCCTCTTTTTCTAAATTTATTGCATTATTCTGCCAAAATAGTAAATAATATTAATAATTTTCAATTTCAATAAAATTATATTTTATATATTAGGTCCTTTCGTACTACAATATAATAATTTATTAAAGATAGAAACCAACCTGGCTTACGCCGGTTTGAACTCAGATCATGTAAGAATCAAAAGGTCGAACAGACCTAAACTTTAAACTTCTACACCTAAAAATAACTCTTAATCCAACATCGAGGTCGCAATCTTTTTTATCGATAAGAACTCTCTAAAAAAATTACGCTGTTATCCCTAAGGTAACTTAATTTTTTAATCCATAAAACAGGATCTTAGTTTCATAAATCAATGTAAAAAATAAATAAAAGTTTATTAAATTTTAATATCACCCCAATAAAATTTTATTAAAAATAAAAATTTTTAAATTCTTTATAATTTATAATTTATAAAAATAAAGATCTATAGGGTCTTCTCGTCTTTTAATTTTATTTTAACTTTTTAATTAAAAAATAAAATTCTAATAAAATTTTTAAAAAACAGTATATATCTCATTCAACCATTCATACTAGCCTTCAATTAAAAAACTATTGATTATGCTACCTTCGCACGGTCAAAATACCGCGGCCCTTTAAATTTCAGTGGGCAGGTTAGACTTTAAATAAAATACAAAAAGACATGTTTTTGTTAAACAGGTGAATATATTAAATTTGCCGAATTCTTCATAAAAACCTTTCAATTTAATTATCATATAAAAATTTATATACTAATTTTATCATAATTTTTAATATTTTTTAATTAAATATTATATTTTAATAAAAAATTTAATTTAAAATAAATAATTTTAAATAAAAAATAAATTATAACAAATTTATTAATAATAACTATTTTTAAGCTTACAATTATTTTTTTAATTATTAAAAATTTAAAAATTTATTTTAAAGCTTATCCCTTAAAATATTATTTTAATTATTTATTTAATTTAAATAATTAATTAAATAAAATAATTAAACTAAATTAAATTTATTTCTTAAAAAACTAGATATATTTTAAAACGATTAACATTTCATTTCTAATTAAATATTAAAAATAATTATTTCACAATAACTTTTATATATTAATTAAATCTTTAAAATTCGAGAAAAATTAATATAATAATTAATTATTTAATAAACCCTGATACACAAGGTACAATAAATAAAATTTTCTTTAAAAATAAAAATTTTTCAATTTATTTCAATATTCTTTTAAAATACTATTAAACTATAATTAAAATTATTAATTCATTAAAAATTACTAAAACACTTAATATTAAAATTAATTTTATTATTAAATTTATAAAAAAAAATAATTAATAAATAAATATTATCACTCTCCTCTCTCTCTTGAGTAAAAAAAAAAATCAATTTAAATTGAATTGCACAAATTTCTTTTCAATGTAAATGAAATACTTTACTCATTAAGCTTTAAATTGAAAAAAAGTCAATCTAGATACACTTTCCAGTACATCTACTATGTTACGACTTATCTCATTTTAAAAATGAGAGCGACGGGCGATGTGTGCATGTTTTAGAGCTATAATCATATAAATAATCTATTTTATATTACTATTAAATCCACTTTCATATTTTTATCATTTTCAAAAAATAATCCATTTAAATAAATTTATTGTAATCCATTTCTACTTAACCATAAACTGCACCTTGATCTGACATTTTATTTATTTTAATATTAAGAAATTTATTAATCTTATAATATATTCTGATGACGATGATATACAAATTGAAAACAAAATTAAGTAAGGTCCAATGTGGATTATCAATTACAGAACAGATTCCTCTAAATAGACTAAAACACCGCCAAATTCTTTAAATTTTAAGAATATAACTAATACTACTTAAGTATAATAATTATTTAATTTTAATAATAGGGTATCTAATCCTAGTTTATAATAAAATTTTTATAGCTTAAATTAAAAATTAAATTAATTATAAATAAATTTAAAAATTTCACCTAATAAATTTAAAAAAAAATTAAAATAAATATTCATTTAACTAATACTAAAAATTTTTATTTGCATCATTTGTATAACCGCAGTAGCTGGCACAAATTTTACCAATACTATATATTATTATTAATTCAAAATTGCTTTTATTATTAATATTAATTACTGCGAATAAAATTATATTTATTAATTTTTAAAATTAATAATAATTCTTACATAAATTTACATGTAAAATAAAATATAAATAAAAATTTTTAACTAGAATAAAATAATATAATATTTACTATAATTATTAAATATTTTTAGTTTTCCCTTAATTTTTTTTTTTTTTTTTTTTAATATAAAATTTTATATTAAATATATAAATTTATTTATATTAATAAATAATATATATATATATATAAATTTATTTATATTAATAAATATTTTATAAAATAGATTAATATAAATAATTTATATATATATATATATTTATTAATTAATAAATAAATAAATAATATTTATTTATAAATTAAATATATTAATATATAATATATATATATATAAAATTTTATATTTATATATATAATATATATTTAATTAATTATGCTTATAATTAATTAATAATTTATATAAATCTATTTTATATTAATATAAATTTATTATATATTAAGTTGTTTATTTTTTTTCTTCATTTAGGACCCATAATTATATAAATGATTTTCTATTGTTATTATAAGAACTATAATTATGTTTTCATTGAGATATATTTATATATTTAAATAA